CGAGTGGAGAGAAAAAAAAAAAGGATTGAACTGAAAATCTTTTCTGGAGATATCCATTTTCCTGGAGAGACAGATAAGATATCCCGACACAGTGGCATCTTGATACCCCCAGGAACAGGAAAAACAAATTCTAAGGAATCCAAAAAATGGAAAAATTGGATCTATGTCCAACGGATCACACCTACTAAGAAAAAGTATTTTGTTTTAGTTCGACCCGTAGTGACATATGAAGTATTGGACGGTATAAATTTAGCAACACTCTTCCCCCCGGATCTGTTACAAGAAAGGGATAATATGCAACTTCGAGTTGTCAATTATATTGTTTACAGAAATGGCAAACCAATTCGGGGAATTTCTGATACAAGTATTCAATTAGTTCGGACTTGTTTAATTTTGAATTGGGACCAAGACAAAAAAAGTTCTTCTATCGAAGAGGCTCATACTTCCTTTGTTGAAGTAAGTACAAATGGTCTGATTCGAGATTTCCTAAGAATTGACTTAGTGAAATTCCCTATTTCGTATCTCAGAAAAAGGAATGATCCCTCAGGCTCAGGATTGATCTCAGATTCAGATAATGTGTCAGATCACACCAATAGCAATCCCTTTTATTCCAAGACAAAAATTCAACAATTACTTAGCCAAAATCAAGGAACTATTCGCACGTTGTTAAATAAAAATAAGGAATGTCCATCTTTGATAATTTTGTCATCATCTAATTGTTTCCGAATGGGTCCATTCAACGCTGGAAAATATCACAATGTGATAAAAGAATCAATTAAAAAAGATCCTATAATTAAAATTAGGAATTCGATTGGCCCTTTAGGAACAGTCCTTCAATTTGTGAATTTTTATTCATTTTACTATTTAATAACTCATAATCCTATTTTGGTAACTAAATATTTGCAACTTGAAAATTTAAAACAGACTTTTCAAGTAATTAACTATTATTTAATGGATGAAAATGGGAGAATTTTGAATCCCGATTCATGCAGTAACATCGTTTTGAATTCATTCAATTTGAATTGGTATTTTCTCCATCATAATTATTATCATAATTATTTTGAAGAAAGATCCACAATAATTAGTCTTGGACAGTTTATTTGTGAAAATGTATGTATATCCAAAAACGGACCCCATCTCAAATCGGGTCAAGTTTTGATTGTTCAAGTTGACTCTGTAGTAATAAGATACGCCAAGCCTTATTTGGCCACTCCAGGAGCAACTGTTCATGGTCATTATGGAGAAATCCTTTACGAAGGAGATACATTAGTTACATTTATATATGAAAAATCGAGATCCGGTGATATAACGCAGGGTCTTCCAAAAGTGGAACAAGTGTTAGAAGTGCGTTCAATTGATTCAATATCGATGAACCTAGAAAAAAGAATTGAGGGTTGGAACGAGCATATAAAAAAAATTCTTGGAATTCCTTGGGGATTCTTGATTGGGGCTGAACTAACTATAGTGCAAAGTCGTATATCTTTGGTTAATAAGATCCAAAAGGTTTATCGATCCCAGGGGGTGCAAATCCATAATAGGCACATAGAAATTATTGTACGCCAAATAACATCAAAGGTGTTGGTTTCAGAGGATGGAATGTCTAATGTTTTTTTACCTGGAGAACTAATTGGATTGTTGCGAGCGGCGCGAACGGGGCGCGCTTTGGAAGAATCGATCTGTTACCGCGCCATCCTATTGGGAATAACAAGGGCATCTTTGAATACTCAAAGTTTCATATCTGAAGCGAGTTTTCAAGAAACTGCTCGAGTTTTAGCCAAAGCTGCTCTCCGGGGCCGTATCGATTGGTTGAAAGGCCTAAAAGAGAACGTTGTTATAGGAGGGATGATACCCGTTGGTACCGGATTCAAAGGATTAGTGCATCGTTCAAGGCAACATAAGAACATTCCTTTGAAAACCAAAAAGAAGCATTTTTTCGAGGGGGAAATCGGAGATATTTTGTTCCACCACAGAGAATTATTTGATTCTTCCATTTCAAAGAAGTTTCATGATACATCAGAACAATCATTTCGAGGATTTAATGATTCCTAAAAGTGGATTCATACTTTTTTTTTGAATTAAAATTCAAAAAACTCTTTATTTATGGTCATTTTTTTGGGTAATCGAAAAAAAGATAATAACGAATAGAGGGTAGGGGTTTGGATTGTGTATCGACATCCACATGGCCAATCTCCGGTAGAAGAAAAGGTTCCATCGGAACAATTATTTAGTTCAGGGCAACCTCGTCGCTTTTTTTTTTTTCAAAAAAAAAAGCGGAAGTGGGGGGGAGAAATGACAAGAAGGTATTGGAATATCAATTTGGAAGAGATGATGGAAGCGGGAGTTCATTTTGGTCATGGTACTAGGAAATGGAATCCTAGGATGGCACCTTATATTTCTGCCAAGCGTAAAGGTATTCATATTACAAATCTTACTAAAACTGCTCGTTTTTTATCAGAAGCTTGTGATTTAGTTTTTGATGCAGCAAGTAGGGGAAAACAGT